TGTCATTTATAGTCTATCTCTTTCTATATATGGAAAGTTAAGAAATCATCATATAATAATCGAGAAATTGAAATAGAAAAGAAAAAAGGGAGGTTTGTGATGATTTTGAAATCTTTTCTACTAGGTAATCTATTATCCTTATGCATGAAGATAATAAATTCGGTTGTTGTGGTCGGACTCTATTATGGATTTCTGACCACATTCTCCATAGGGCCCTCTTATCTCTTCCTTCTCCGAGCTCGGGTTATGGAAGAAGGAACCGAGAAGGAGGTATCAGCAACAACAGGTTTTATTACGGGGCAGCTCATGATGTTCATATCGATCTATTATGCGCCTCTGCATCTAGCATTGGGTAGACCTCATACAATAACTGTCCTAGTTCTACCGTATCTTTTGTTTCATTTCTTCTGGAACAATCACAAAAACTTTTTTTATTATGGATCTACTACCAGAAATTCAATGCGTAATCTCAGCATTCAATGTGTATTCCTGAATAATCTAATTTTTCAATTATTCAACCATTTCATTTTACCAAGTTCAACGTTAGCCAGATTAGTCAACATTTATATGTTTCGATGCAACAACAAGATGTTATTTGTAACAAGTAGTTTTGTTGGTTGGTTAATTGGTCACATTTTATTCATGAAATGGGTTGGATTGGTATTATTCTGGATACGGCAAAATCATTCGATTCGATCTAATAAGTACCTTGTGTCAGAATTGAGAAATTCTATGGCTCGAATCTTTAGTATTCTCTTATTTATCACCTGTGTCTACTATTTAGGCAGAATGCCGTCGCCTATTTTCACTAAGAAACTGAAAGAAACCTCAGAAACGGAAGAAAGGGGAGAAAGAAAGGAAGAAAGCGATGTAGAAACAACTTACGAAACGAAGAAGACTAAACAGGAACAAGAGGGATCTGCCGAAGAAGACAAAGATAGCCCAGTTTACGAAGATTCTTATCTTGATACCCATCAAGATAATTGGGAATTGGGAAAACTTAAAGAAGAGAAAAATGAAAAAGCTTATTTCTGGTTTGAAAAACCTATTGTAACTTTTCTTTTTGATTATAAACGATGGAATCGCCCATTGAGAAAATTATGAAATTATAAAAAAACTAAAAAAATTAATAAAAAGATTGACACATAAGATAAATACAAGAATAGATAAGACGAGACTCGTCCACCTCCCATATATTTGATCCCTTCAGCTATAAAGAAACTAGCAACGCCGACTCCATTTGTAATTCCATCAATTATATGTCTATCAAAAAACTGAATTAGTTCAGCTAATCTTCTTATACCCACAGAAAAAATCCTAGTATAAAAAATATCTATATAACCACGATTATATGACCACTTGTATATCACATTTTTTACTCGGTCTAAGAGAATTCTCTTGGGACCCTTCTTTACAAATGAATTGACTAAATCCAAATTCTGGAGAGATGAATAAGCGGATCCATATAAAATAGATGCTATAAATAATCCAAAAAGGGCTATACTTACCGAAAAAACTGCATTTTTCAAAAAATCATACCAATCTGAGGAATCATTCGAATTTAGATGAAAAAAATTTGTGGACGGAGTTAACCATTTCGATAATAGATCAAAATCCATTACTCCTGGATTAAAATTAATTCCGATTGATCCGACGAATAAAGTAAATAATACCAATACAAGCAGAGGGAATAACATAGTATTGTCCGACTCGTGAGGATAGCTGTAAGTGTATTTATTTCCAAAGTAAGTACTAAAGTTTCGTATTCTTTTTCTTACATTATCATCAATTTGATATGTACCTTTTGAAAAAAAGGAGACCCTATTGTTCATTGTTGATAAAAGTAAATTTCTATTGACTGTTTTAGGTTCTTCTTTTCCCCATAAAGATATTGAATAGAAAGAACTATTTTTAGTGCTACTGTAATTCTGAAAATGAATGCGCAAATGTCCATCAAAGGTAAGTAAATACATCCGAAACATATAAAATGCGGTTAATCCCGCTGTGAAGGAAACTATTATTGCGAAAATTGTTGAATACAACCAACTATCATTAAGAATTTCATCTTTGGACCAAAAACAAGCAAGCGGTGGAATACCACAAAGAGAGAGTGTACCTAATAAAAAAGTAATTCTTGTAATTGGGATATATTTTGTTAAACCGCCCATAAGAACCATATTTTGACTTTTATCCGGTGAATATCCAACAATGGGTTCCATTGAATGAATAATAGATCCAGATCCCAAAAATAATAAAGCTTTTGAATAGGCATGAGTGATCAAATGGAATAAAGCGGCTCGATAAGAACCTATACCCAGAGCTAACATAATATAACCCAATTGAGACATTGTAGAATAAGCTAAACCCCTTTTAATGTCTCTTTGAGCAAGAGCCAAAGTAGCTCCTAATAGTACTGTTATTATGCCTATTAAAGAAATAAGATTCATTATGTAAGGTATAACTATGAAAAGAGGAAGAAGCCGAGCTACAAGAAAAATTCCCGCTGCTACCATAGTAGCAGCATGTATAAGAGCCGAAATGGGAGTAGGTCCTTCCATAGCATCAGGTAACCATATGTGAAGGGGGAATTGTGCGGATTTAGCAACTGCACCGACGAATAAAAAAGAAGCACACAGAGTAGCAAATAAGGAATCTACTCCATTATTGGTAGCCAAGTTATTAACTATTTCGAACAAATCCCGAAATTCCAAACTACCTGTTATCCAATAAAGTCCTAAAATTCCTAATAATAAACCAAAATCTCCTATGCGATTGGTTACAAAAGCTTTTTGACAAGCACTTGCCGCAGTTGGTCGTGTGAACCAAAAACCTATTAATAAATACGAACACATTCCTACAAGTTCCCAAAAAATATAAATTTGTATCAAATTGGAACTAGTAACTAATCCCAACATAGAAGCATTGAAAAAACTCATATAAGCAAAAAATCTCAAATATCCTTGATCGTGAGACATATAATTGTCACTATAAATAAGAACCATGATTCCAACAGTAGTAATTAATATTGACATAATAGAAGTAAGCGGATCGATCAAGTGTCCGAACTCTAAAGAAAAATCATTATTGACGGTCCAAGACCATAGATATTGATAGATAAAATTTCCATTTATTTGTTGAATAGAAAGATTGGCCGAAAACACCATAGCTATACTTAGCATCAAAACACTTGGAAAAGCCCACATACGACGAATATTTTTTGTTGCTGTCGGAATAAGCAGAAGCCCAAATCCTATTAACATAGTAACTGGAAATGGAAGAAAAGGTATTATCCATGCATATTTATATGTGTGTTCCATAAAATAACAAATTTTCATTTTTTTTTTTTCTTATATTATAATTGTTTCCAATTCACCAATTCTTATCACTTTCGAAAGGAACAATAAAAAAAAAATATTTGAGGTTTTTCATATTTTTTTTTTTGAATTATTTAGACTTTTCTCAGATATTGGAAATATTCAAAAAGTTGATTGGTTGGTCAATTAAATGATATGATCAAATAGTTAGATAAGAGTAATTACTTAATTATTAATTTTATTAAATTAACTAAAAGTTAACTAAAGCTAAAGAAAGATCTTTATTAAATAAAAAAATGAAAATGGGGAATATGAGATTTTGAACCATTCTATTCTACGGATAGACTACTATTCTATTCTGGCAATATGTAACCATATCATTATAGTATAGTAAGAAAAAACAATTATACCAAAACAGTAAAATAAATATGGATCATAGTATGCCTCAATAAATCGACTCGAAAAAAAATGACCTAGTTATTTATTCTAGTGAATTTATTTGTATTTTTTTGTAGTAATTACCTAACTTATTGCAGAACTGATTAATCGAATTCCAATCCAATAAGAAAGTATCAGAAATCTTATACTTATAATACTCCTTACTTCGTATAGAACTAAAAGAAAATGAAAAATAACTAAAAATGGAAGTTCCCCTTATTAGGTAATGAAATGTTTTGTTTAACATATTAATAGTTGAAGTTTGAAGTTAAATTATAGACACGGCACTATGAGTTTCTTCTATTACAACTAATAGTCATAAAAATTCCTTTTCAAATTTTCTTTTCTTCCACTTTTCTCCTAGTGTATTATATATGTGACATGCATTTATATATATTTGGATTGGTATTGTATGTGTATGTTATGAAAAAACTATTTATTATCGACGGAATTAAGTATAGCAAATGACTAAAAAGAACGATCTATTTTAAGCAATACATGTCTTTCACATACAACAATAAATAACGAGTAACTCTTTTTTTTTGAATGGCAGTTCCAAAAAAACGTACTTCTATATCAAAAAAACGTATTCGTAGAAATATTTGGAAGAAAAAGGGATATTTAGCTGCAATAAAAGCCTTTTCTTTAGCAAAGTCAGTTTCTACTGGAGATTCAAAAAGTTTTTTTGTGCGACAAACAGGTAAGAAAATCTTGGAATAATTTGAGAATAATCTGAATTTCCATGGCTGGAAGAACTTCCAATTTTGGAATATGAATAATTCCCATTAACTTTATATTAATATATTAACTTAATTTAATTAAATTAATTTAATGTATTGATTTAATTAATGTATTGATGTATTGAACTTTTCAAGACAAGATTAATTAGAACTAGTCGCTATGATATGTAGAATAAGAATTTTTCTGTCTGTTGATTCTAGTTCTAAGTATTATTATTATTTTTTCATTCTAGTTTTTATTTTATTAGAATCTATTTAATCTTTTTTAATTCGTGAGATGGGTTTTTTCCTATTCATTTTCTTTTCACAATAGAAAAATAGAATAAACAAAGATTTTTCTATTGTGAAAAGAAAATGAAAAATTAAATTGTGTGTGATGGTATTGAAATTCTTTTGTTTTATTTTATTATATACCTAACTCAAGATCAAATTGGGTTGATAGATGTTATCATAAATTTGAAATTATGTACACAACAAACAAAGAACAAAGAATATTAATATTATTTATTAGTTAATTAATACTTAATTATACTAAGAAAGATATCAAATTGTTAGAAAAATTCCTTAATTATTGGAATACGTATGAAATCCTATTTATTTTTTTTTTTTTTATTTATCTGGTATTTATTTGATTTCGCGGATTCAAAATAATAAATAAAAAAAAAAAAATAGAAAAAGGGGACAATTCTTAGTTTCTATCTCGACTGGAAACAAAACTTTCAAGCTCCAAGCGTTCCGGAGGAACTTAGTATATAGTTTAGTACATAGATAGGACATAAAAGTTGATTGTTAAAACGGAACTCACAATGGGACTAACTAAGAATTTTTGAAAATTCAAAGATGAATTTTAAGGAACTCTTACTCATCAACTCTAATGTTTCCTAAACTATAGTGAATCCTTGAATCTAGATCTAGACGATTCGACATGAATTGACTATTATTATTTCAAGGTAAGCCGCTATGGTGAAATCGGTAGACACGCTGCTCTTAGGAAGCAGTGCTAGAGCATCTCGGTTCGAGTCCGAGTGGCGGCATACTATAAAATAAAAGAGATACAATGGATCCTACCTATAATGTATTTAATTCCCGATTTCAATTCTGTAATGGGACCTTTTTATGTATGATATTTTCAACTTTAGAACATATATTAACTCATCTCTCTTTTTCGATCATTTCAATTGTGATTACGATTTATTTGATAACCCTATTAGTCCACGAAATTATAGGGTTACGTGATTCGTCGGAAAAGGGAATGATAGCTACTTTTTTCTTTATAACAGGATTATTAGTTACTCGTTGGATTTCGTCCAGACATTTTCCATTAAGTAATTTATACGAATCATTAATCTTCCTTTCATGGAGTTTTTCCATTATTCATATAATTTCCAAGATCTGGAATCATAAAAATGATTTAAGCGCAATAACTGCCCCAAGTGCTATTTTTACCCAAGGCTTCGCCACATCGGGTCTTTCAAATGAAATGCATCAATCGTCAATATTAGTACCTGCTCTACAATCTCAGTGGTTAATGATGCACGTAAGTATGATGTTATTGAGCTATGCAGCTCTTTTATGCGGGTCGTTATTATCAGTTGCTTTTCTAGTCATTACATTTCGAAAAAACATCAATATTTTTTGTAAAAGCCAAGTTTTCTTAATTAAGTCATTTCTCTTTGGCAAGATCGAATACTTGAAGGAAAAAAAAAGTGTTTTTAAACACACCTCTTTTCTTTCATTTCGAAATTATTATAAATATCAATTAACTCAACGTTTGGATTATTGGAGTTATCGTGTCATTAGTTTAGGGTTTACCTTTTTAACCATCGGTATTCTTTCTGGAGCAGTATGGGCTAACGAAGCATGGGGATCTTATTGGAATTGGGACCCCAAGGAAACTTGGGCATTTATTACTTGGACCATATTTGCAATTTACTTACATACTAGAACAAATCAAAGTTTGCAAGGTGCAAATTCGGCACTTGTAGCTTCTATAGGATTTCTTATAATTTGGATATGCTATTTTGGGATCAATTTATTAGGAATAGGTCTACATAGTTATGGTTCATTCACATCTAATTGAATAAATTCAATTGATAAATACATAAGAACATCGTTTAATATATAACGAAAATTTGTGCGAGTTTTTGAGAACCGTTTGAATCATTCCTTTGATTCAAACGGTTCTCAAAAACTCGGAATACATCTTATTACAATTCTAATTTACTTTACTTTTTTTGCCTTGTACATCAAATGATTTAAAAAATCTTAAAATTTTTAAGTCTATAAGACTTTGCTTTCTGTCCCATTAATGAAAACCATCTATGAAATGAAAATAATTAGATAGGATAGCTTGTACCTTGTCAACTGATAGCGAGAGAACGAAATCAGGATAAATACCAATCCCTATCACGGGTAAAAAGATACAGATCGAAACAAATAGTTCTCGTGGTCCAGAATCTACAAAATTGGAGTTTGGAACATTGAATAGTTTGTATCCATAGAACATCTGACGTAACATAGATAATAAATAAATAGGGGTTAATATCATTCCAATTGCCATTACAAAGGTAATTAGTATTTTGGGCATTAAAAGATATTTTTGGCTGGTAATTATTCCAAAAAATACTATTAATTCCGCAACAAAACCGCTCATTCCTGGCAATGCAAGAGAAGCCATCGAAAAACTACTAAATATAGTAAAAACTTTTGGCATTGGGACGGATATCCCCCCCATTTCGTCGAGATAAACAAGACGTATTCTATCACAACTCGTTCCTACCAAGAAAAAAAGTGCAGCACCAATAAAGCCATGAGAGAGTATTTGTAAAAGGGCTCCGTTGAGTCCCGTGTCGGTTATAGAACCAATTCCTATAATTATGAAACCCATGTGAGATACAGAAGAATAGGCGATTCTTTTTTTTAAATTGCGTTGGCCAAGAGAGGTTGAAGCTGCATAAATTATTTGCATTGTTCCTATTATCACCAACCAGGGAGAAAATATAGAATGGGCGTGCGGTAATAATTCCATATTGATTCGAATCAATCCATATGCTCCCATTTTTAATAAAATTCCGGCTAGAAGCATACATGTACTGTAATGTGCTTCTCCGTGGGTATCTGGTAGCCACGTATGTAGGGGTATAATTGGCGATTTGACAGCATAAGCAATAAGGAAGCCCAAATATAATATTATTTCTAGTATCACAGGATATGACTGATTAGCTAATCTTCCAAAATCTAATGTCGGTTCATTGGAACCATACAAAGCCATACTTAGAACTCCTATTAAGAGAAAAATGGAACCTCCTGCAGTGTACAAAATAAACTTTGTAGCCGAGTACAAACGTTTCTTTCCTCCCCACATGGATAAAAGTAAGTAAACAGGAATTAATTCTAACTCCCACATGATAAAAAAAAGTAAAAGGTCTCGAGAAGAAAATAATCCTATTTGCCCGCTGTACATTGCTAACATCAGGAAATAGAATAATCGCGAATTTCGAGTAATAGGCCAAGCTGCTAAAGTAGCTAAAGTAGTGATAAATCCTGTCAATAAAACGGGTCCTATGGAAAGTCCGTCGATTCCCAGCCTCCAGTGAAAATCAAAAATATTTATCCATTTAGAATCCTCTTCCAATTGAATTAATGGATCGTCCAATTGGAAATGATAACAGAACACATAGGTTGTTAGAAGGAGTTCCAATATACATATACATATCGTATACCACCGAAATACCTTATTTCCCCTATGAGGGAGAAAGAAAATTGAAGAACCTGTGAATATCGGAAAAACTACAAGTATTGTTAACCAAGGGAAATAACTCGTGATAAAGACAAGATGCACGTTTTGACCAAAAAAAAAGCCCGTACTCGAGAAAATATATTATTCCGAGCACGGGCTTTTGTCGGTAAAAAGGAATCAAATGATTCAAGTGGAGTTTTTTATAACGTAACGTATCAATAAGCTAGACCCATGCTGCGAGTTGTTTCATGCCATAAATAAACACGGACACTCAAAAAATCTGTTGGACAGGCGGATTCACATCTCTTACAACCTACACAGTCCTCGGTTCTTGGTGCGGAAGCAATTTGCTTAGCTTTACATCCGTCCCAAGGTATCATTTCCAATACATCTGTGGGGCAGGCTCTTACACATTGAGTACACCCTATACATGTATCATAAATTTTTACTGAATGTGACATTGGGTCTATAAATTTCAGTTTTGAACATAAAAAATTTTCGATCTGGTAAAGTAAAATCACTAGTAAATGAATTATATATTTATATTGTAGACACCAGACGAATCAATGGTTTATCAAAAAAATCTTAAGAATCAATATATTTCTAAATGTGTTCATGAGAAAGGACCAAGAGACTTTGATTCCCGTTTTAACAATCATGGTCATATGAATCACACATGCGACTTCTTCGCATTGGCTAATGGATCGCCAATCAATATTTCAATAGTAATGTGTAAATATATTCCTATGCTATATATATTATATATATTATTCTTATTTATATATAAAATATATATTATATAATCATATAGAAAATAGAAAAAAAAGTGATTATATAATTTTCTATTTCCATTTATATATTATGTCTTTATTTACATCATAATTATGACTAATTATTCAACAAATTCGATTGATTGATACGAGTTGATTTTCTGTTACGATAGATTGACGAAACAATAGCTAGCCCAATAGCCGCTTCCGCGGCGGCAATGGCTATAACAAAGATTGCAAAAATGTCTCCTTTTAATTGGCGACTATCAAATATATCCGAAAATGTTACGAGATTAATATTAACCGAATTTAGTATAAGCTCAAGACACATAAGTGCTCTAACCATGTTTCGACTTGTGATCAATCCATAGATACCGATAGAAAATAAATAGACGCTCAAAAAAAGTACATGTTCGAACATCATTGACTAACTCCTCATCAATCTCGATTCATTTCAATATGAACAACAATTCAACCAATTTTATTGGCTAGAATCGAGCAATTACAGAAAAAAGGAAGGTATTGACAGTAGATTAAACTAAAAATTTTCCCCTTTTCATCTGATTTCTAATTTCTAATAATTTTGTTAATTCTAAGTATTTATTTTATTATTGACGAGCCATAGCAATTGCACCTATCAAAGAAACTAAAAGAATTATAGAAATGAGTTCAAACGGAAGATAAAAATCTGTTGATAAATGAATTCCAATTTGTTGGACCTTACTTATAAGGTCCTGTTCTATAATCTGGTTTGATCTTGTAGTCCAAATAATTCCGTACCATGACGTGTCTGGAATAGTAGTAATTAATGAAAAAAGAATACTTGTACAAACCAGCGAAGTGACCCCATCTCCAACAGTCCAAAGATAGGAATCGTTGGAATATTCTGAACCATTCATGAACATAACAGCAAATATGATTAAGACATTTATGGCTCCTACATAAATAAGGAGTTGTGCGGCAGCTACAAAATAGGAGTTTGATAGAATATAGAATAAGGATATACAAACGAGAACCAATCCCAACGAAAAGGCAGAGTAGATTGGATTGGTAAATAATACTACTCCTAGACCTCCTAGTATAAGAAATGATCCCAGAAATACTACAAGTATATCGTGTATTGGTCCAGGTAAATCCATTATGTATAAGAGATAAATAAGTCGAAATATTTCATGACCTTACTAAATAGTCCAGGAAAGAGAGGGATGTTGCCTTTATTTCTTTTTTTCTTTGTATATGATGGGTTCCTAATTGGATTAAATCGTAATATGGATTAATGTAGGTAGATATAGATAAAGTTATTGACCAATCTTCCTTTTCTTTTTTTATCCGAAAGAAAAAAGAAAAGAATAGTTGGAATTTTATATTTCGAAATCATCACGAAAACATATTCTTGGTTTAAATCAAAGAGTGATTCTCAACAATCAATAGTTATTAGTTATTATTTGTTATTTCTGACCAAAATAGGATCCTTTATATCAAAAGAAAATCTTAGTAATCGGTAATCGTTCTTGAATCAAGGGGTTTATCTTTGTCTATTTTGATTTGGTTCGAATTCATAACTGTTTGAATTGTGTAATCTCCAATTACTGACATTGGTAACCGACCCAATGCAATTTGATTATAATTCAATTCGTGACGATCATAAGTGGAAAGTTCATATTCTTCAGTCATCGATAAACAGTTTGTTGGACAATACTCGACGCAGTTACCACAAAATATACAGACCCCAAAATCAATACTATAATTAAGCAATTGTTTCTTTTTAATATCTCTTTCAAATCTCCAATCAACGACGGGTAGATCTATGGGACATACACGAACACATACTTCACAAGCAATACATTTATCAAATTCAAAGTGGATTCGACCGCGGAAACGCTCTGATGTGATCGATTTTTCATAAGGATATTGAATAGTTACAGGTAAACGATTTGTATGGGATAAGGTAATTATGAAGCTTTGACCAATGTACCTTGCAGCTCGTATTGTTTGTTGACCATAATTTATGAACCCGGTCACCATAGGGAACATATTGTGGATCTCCGTGAATAAATTGATGTTTCTTTCTCTTGTTTAAGATCGGTTATGAATCTAGAATATCGTTATTCTATTCTGTTATTTATAATGAAACAAGTTGGGAAGAAGTTGTCAATAATAGATTACCCAGAGAAATAGGTAAAAGAAATTTCCATCCAAGATTTAATAGCTGGTCCATTCTCATCCTAGGTAAAGTCCATCTTGATGTGATAGGAATGAACAGAAACAAGTAAGCTTTAGCTAATGTAATAAATATATCAATTGTCATTCCAAAGACTCCAGCCATTTTATTTATTCCGAAAAGTTCAGGAGTGGATATGTACGGAATAGAAAAATTCCATCCGCCTAAGTAAAGAACTGTTATAAATAATGAAGAAACTAATAAATTTAGATAAGAAGCAAGGTAAAATAAAGCGTATTTGATACCTGAATATTCTGTTTGATAACCTGCTACTAATTCCTCCTCTGCTTCTGGTAAATCAAAGGGTAATCTTTCACATTCTGCTAGAGAAGAAATTAGAAAAACTACAAATCCTATAGGCTGACGCCACAGATTCCACCCCCAAAAACCATATTTTGACTGTGCCTCAACTATATCAACTGTACTTGAGCTGTTAGATAATCATAGTCGATAATAACATCACTGTTCGCATCGCTATTTCAAAACCGTACATGAGACCTCAGCTTCATACGGCTCCTCTATGGTCGCAAATAAATGTAAGGACTTGTTTGGTATTATCGCCATCTTTATTTGGATAGGAAATATACACCGGGGTCCAAAATTAGACCAATGAAATTCTGTCTGCTAGAATAAAAAAGCGCTTCCGAATTGATCTTATCCATTAGAATTTCAATTTCTCTTTATTCGGTAATAATTTAATCTTTGAATAAAATACTCGTTGTATCAATAAATATGGTCTATCAATAACTATAAAGAAAGAATTAAACTGGGCATAAATTCAAAATTAATGATAAGAATTCTATATGTATAGATTATAGATATGGGTGGAGAAAAGAAATAACAAAGATCTTTTTTTTATTATTATTTTTTATTTAATTTATTTTTCTCATTCGATTTTTTTTGCCTTCCATTTCTTTTGTTCCTGTTCTTCTTTCTCAGAGGAAGGGGTGCTCTGAAAAAATAAATAAATAAAGGATTAATTCGTTTTTGATAGTCATTTCTTTAATCAGTGAATAGAAGCGTACTCTAGATCGGAATCGTGGGGAAGTACTGCTTGGTCATTTCTACCAACTTAAAGTCCTCATTATGATTCGTTTTATCCAAAGTTTTATGCAAAAATAACTTTTTTTATACATTACATTTTCTCTATTACTAATCTTTTGTGTACCTTGGTGTTCCTAACTGTCCACTGATTTTTGATTGATCCCCGGTATGGTAATACATATAAGACAGTAGTAGAAACCCCATATGGTTGATCTTTTGTACCCGCTTCAAGATATGATAATTAGTCAAAGAATCTTAATCTTGGGGTAAACAGTTTATACACTGCTTATTTTCATATTCTTGTACATAGGGGATAAGATTTTACCTTTTTACTGCAAATTTTTAAGCAGTTTGATTTTACTCATATAACTATCTAGTTTAACTCATCGACCCTAATGATGAATAAAAAATGAAAATCTCCATTCTATATCAATATATTCAACCTCTTTACTTTACTTCTAATTTATAATGAGAAGGGAAAATAATCATGTTCCAACGAATCACACGTAGAGATATTGATAACACACATAGAGTTAATGGTATTTCATAACTAATAGATTGAGCAGCAGCCCGTAGACCACCTGAAAAGGAATATTTATTGTTCGATCCATATCCTGACATAAGAAGTCCAACAGGAGCAATACTTGAAATGGAGATCCATAAAAAAACACCTATACTGAGATCGGCTAAAACAAGGCGAGACCCAAAAGGAATTACTAAATAACTTAGTAGAACTGATATGACCGCTATAGACGGTCCCGCGCTGAACAAACGAATATCTCCTCTAGATGGGAGGAGGTCCTCTTTAAAAAGTAATTTGGTCCCGTCCGCTAGAGCTTGAAGAATTCCCAGCGGGCCGGCATATTCAGGCCCAATACGTTGTTGTATTGCTGCGGATATTTCTCTTTCTAACCACACAATTACTAGTACCCCTATTGTGATTCCCAAAATAAGGATGAAAATAGGAACAAAGATCCATATGAGCCCATAGACCTCTTTTAAGGATTCCGATCTAGAAAAAGAATTGATAGCTTGTACTTCTACTTCTGTCGTATCAATTATCATTTCAACGATCAACTTCTCCCATAATGATATCTATACTACCTAGTATCGTCATGATATCGGCCAATTTCATTCTTTTAACTAGTTGAGGGAGAATTTGCAAATTGATAAAACCGGGTGGACGAATTTTCCATCTCCAGGGGAAAACACTACTATCTCCTATCAAATAAATTCCTAATTCTCCTTTTGGGGCTTCTACTCTCACATAAAGTTCTTGTTTCGACAATTCAAAATTGGGTGAAAGTTTTTTAGAAATGAATCTATATTCAAAATTAGTCCATTCGGACTTTTTTTCTCTATCAAAGCGTCGGACTTCTAAATTCTCATAGGGTCCCCCAGGAATTCCTTCTAGAGCCTGTTGAATAATTTTTATAGATTCCTTCATTTCACCGATTCGTACTAAATAGCGAGCTAGTGAATCTCCTTCTTTTTGCCATTGGACTTCCCAATCGAATTTATTGTAACACTCATAACGATCAACTTTACGAAGATCCCATTGGATTCCAGAAGCTCGTAACATCGGTCCTGATAAACCCCAATTTATTGCTTCCTCTCCACCAATAATGCCGACTCCTTCAACTCGTTCCAAAAAAATAGGATTCCGCGTAATAAGTTTTTGATATTCAACAATTCCCGTTAAAAAATAATCGCAGAAATCCAAACATTTATCTATCCAGCCATAAGGTAGATCCGCAGCGACTCCTCCAATACGGAAATAATTATGCATCATTCGCATACCCGTGGCAGCTTCGAATAGATCATATAACAATTCCCTTTCTCTGAATATATAGAAAAAAGGGGTCTGTGCCCCGATATCCGCCATAAAAGGTCCAAGCCATAACAAATGAGAAGCTATACGACTCAGCTCCAGCATAATTACTCTAATGTAACTGGCTCTTTTAGGTACTTGAACACTTTCCAATCGTTCTGGTGCATTTACTGTTATTGCTTCTGTGAACATAGTAGCTAAATAATCCCACCGTGTTACATAAGGCAAATATTGTATAATTGTTCGATTTTCCGCTATTTTTTCCATCCCTCTGTGTAAATAACCCAATATGGGTTCACAGTCAATAACATCTTCACCGTCGAGAGTAACGATCAGTCGAAGAACACCATGCATTGATGGGTGGTGAGGACCCATATTAACTATCATGAGATCTTTGCTTGTAGTCGGTAGAGTCATGTCTTTTCTTCCTCAATTCATTATTCTATGAATTTATCAAAATGAGATTCATCAATCAAAGTGAAAAATATAATAACTACTAGTAACTAAAAAAAAAAAAAAATTCAAACCAATCTTAAAATTAACGAGTTTTTGACTCCCGAATACCCAACTGGCCAATTAATTTCTTATAACGTACGCTATTTTTCTTTGACAAATAATCCAGCAGACGTTGACGTTTTCCCAGAATTTTTCGTAGACCCCTTTGCGATAAAAAATCTCTTTTATGTAATTCCAAATGTGAAGAAAGCCTACGTATCTTATCGGTGAAACTCAATACTTGAAATTCAACAGATCCACAGTTTTTTTCTTTTTCTTGTCGAATAGCTGATATGAATGAATTTTTGACCATAAAAAACAATTTTTTTTTTTATTTTTTTCCGTGGATTTTACCGATCAGGAAAAATAATAATTATTATTATACCAGTTATTTGAATCTAGTACACAAAAAATTTGGATTTACATTACTTTATTTATTCTATCCAAATCAAATTGCAAATTTGATTTGGATAGAAAGGGTGATATATTTATGCATTCACGAAAGAGAATGCTTTTTTTACCTAAAAAGAGGATTCTGTCAATTTCGTCCTAGATCCAATTGATATGTAATTAAATAGGTATCATGTACCACAATGTAACGTGTATATATTTTGGTTTTTATCTACCAAATCTGTCATGCGATAGATAGATATATAGGAAATATATACTATTAACTAATTCTGAATCGTGGATACATATGTATTCTTGACATACTGAAATGACTGCCGTTATTGGTATCAAACCAATAACGATTCATACAAGCTAAATCTTCTAATCGATAATTGGGCCAAAGAAACAATTTAAATTTAATGAATTTATTTGCATTTGTATTAAGATGCTCTTCCCTGTTCAAAAATTGTCCCCAGTTTTTTATGTTGTTTTGGTTGCAAAATATTGGATTTCTATCCACAGCATCCCAATTCCGGGAATTGAGACAGATTAGAATTCTCAATTCTCTACGACGTCTGGGAGATAGAATATTTTCAGGAACAAAGAAATCATAATGATTTTTGTTTCTATTCACAAGCATATTGTTGTATTGTGCAAGGGATACATCAAAATTTTTTTTATCGACATATCTATTTTTTATTATGTATTTTCCATTAGTTTGGTGTTTATTCTTATCAACCAATGAAATACTTATGGTTTGATATATAATATATTTTCCATCCCTTTTTATAGATAAACGAATTGGTTCGATAATAAATATCCCCCTTTTTATTAATTCTGTAAGAGGTAGGTCTCTCTGAATCAACATTGTATCCAGACGCATCTCTCCTCTTTGAATTGAGGATATAGCAATTTCTCTTGGATCTATCAGTCTAAGTAGAAGACAATATACCTTGATATTATTGATCATTCTTTGATTCAAAGGCCCATCCCATCTTAATTGAAAAAGAAAATATTTTTTCAGAAAGAAATTGAGTTCTGCTTCTTTCTTGCTCTTGGTTTCTTTTTTTTTTCTACCCCTTTTAATGTTAATGTCTGTTTCTGTATAATCTTCTTCAACATCTTCCTTTTTGTTTTGTTTTTGCAGATCTGATACAAGATCTCCTTGGCCTTGTTCTTCATTTTTTTTTTGGTTGGAATTTGCTAATTCAAGATATTCTTTTTGATTAGCTAATATAGGAAGATTTCTTTTTTGATTTACTTCTATTTTTGCACTTTGACTAATATTTTCATAGAAATAAAAATGAAAAATAAGTAATTTGATTGGTATGATCCACGGTTTAATCTTATACGCATCAAAAAGTAGCAAAAATTCTGGGAAAAACCAAGGTTCTAGATTTGATATAGTACGATATAACTTTTCTTGATTCATTCCCATCCAATCAAAAAAGTATTTTTTTTGATCGGATGGTTTTTGATTGGATAAGTTGATTTTGTCATGAATCGTAAAAGAAAAAAGATCTTTTTTTTCACAATTTTGAAAATTTTTAGTTTCTGTTTTAGCATTTTTATGAATTTTGGTGTCGATATGCGTATTGGTCCAGGTCTCAATATCGATATTATTTCTAAGACAAAAATGAAGAATTCTATAATCAAAAAATTTTCTATCCAGATTTTTGTCCGTATCCATAATAGATCTTTTTTCTAGATAATTACTAATAGCTATACTTATCAATCCATAAAATGATTCGGGTTCTAATGTATTGAAATTATATGGAATTTTTTTGTCCCCCACTTGTAACGTTGATCCATAAATATATGACTTACTATCCCCATAATTTATATATTTATATGATAAAAGATCATACCCGTAACGTTTTTTCAATTTTTCTTTTTGACTTATCAACGAATCCACTGCATAGTCATTTTGTTTCATGTAATGAATTGATTGGTCTTTTTCCTTTTTATATAAATCCAATTTCATTTTCATTGAGTTTTTCTTTTGAATCGTACGGCATTGATTGACTCCATTTCGCCATTTTTTCGGTATTAAGTAGGACCACTCGGTCTGAGATAAATTGTATTGATAATGACCCTTTAACCAATTTTTCCATTTATTCATTCCAGACTTATGAATTTTCTTATGCCTTGGTTTGGACTCAAATATTCCTCGTGTCGTACAATAATTCTTGATTATATCCCTAAGAAAAGGATAGGTACCGTGATATTGAAGTACAGATCTCAAATGGTACTTGTTAAGTAATTTATTTTGTGATAATTTGTAAAATACATATGCTTGAGACAAAGAAGATAAGTCACAATAAATATTAGAATTTTTATTACTAATATTAGTGTTAGAAAACGACTTTTTTATAGTCGAAATAAAGTTCATTGTATTTTGATTTGTTTTCTGAACTCCTTCTTGACTTGTTTTATCCTTGTAAATGGATTTATTGATAATTTTTTTTGTTGATTCAAAGAAAAATTGTGCATTGGTCCTTGGAATCTTAATAATATATATTAATATATCCATGTATATTTTTCCAATGAAAGATTTCATAAAATAATGCGATTTACGTATTAATCGGATATTTTTTCTTTTGAAACTTTGCCAAATACCCTTCTGCGATTCCGATTTTTTATTTTTATCATCACAAGTTAAAACCATTTTGTTCTTGTCTTTTGTAATTCCTTCTATTTGAGCCCTAATTGTGATTGTCTTATTAGCAAGATCTTTCATTTTTGTTTCTATGAGTGAATAATTTTCATTTACATAATTCATGGATCGAATTCGAATAGTTGATTCGTGGATAATCTTATTATTTATATTAGAATCTTTTCCTTTTTCATTCGGTTCATATACTTTTACCCTCTTCAATTTTAATAAGAAAATGGGGTTTACTTTTTCAAGTTCTTTCATTATTAGGTTTATAGCTAGAACTATTTTGATAACCCATTTTGTTTTTTCTTTTGAGACTTTTAGAAACCATTTTTTTTTTTCTTTGAAAACCCTTATAACTTGAAAAAATTGCTTTTTCACTTTTATCATTTTTTTTTCGAGTTCTTTAAAAATGGGTTCAAAAAAAGAAGGTCGTTTTCGGGGGGATCCAAAAGGCAGTTCTGCTTCCCTTCCCCAGACTGTTAAAAAACAAAAATGGTATTTTTTCCTCATTTTATAATCTCTATGATGAGATCGTATTTTGGATCTTCGCCAAGGTTTCAGACGGAAAGGAAATAAAATCTTTATCTGAATACCGTCTGTTAACCAATTTTGGGGAAATTCTGTTTCTGATAATTGTGCACCATTATAGGTACATTTAATATGTATTTCTCTATTCCATTCCTTCAAATCCTCGTACCACTCAGGGAATTGCAATAATAGCATACGGCCAATATTTTTAGCTATTATCAATAAGGGTAATATAACGTACTTTCTAAGAAAAGATTGGGTTACTAACATTAAACCTCTTATTGCTTGAGTAAATATAAAGGTATCCCAAATTTCTGATATTGCTATGCGCGCATTTTCCTCTTCCTTCTCTTCGTTTGTTTTCTCCTTTTCTTTTGTCTCTTCCTCCTCAAAATAAGAAATTTTCAATTCTGGGCTTCCCCCTACCCAATTCCTAAAAATGAGATTAATCATTTCAGAGATATCAAAAAACGAAAAAAAAAACGTTTTGTCTATTCGATCCAAAAAAAGTGGAGAATGCGCATTTGCTTGAAACATTTCCCAAATAACTATTTTACGTCTTTGAGCACGCATGGATCCTTTGATTATACCCCGACGAAAATCCGATTGTTGTGAGTAACGTATCAAAGCCACCTCCTCTTCTTCATCACTAGTGCTAGTATTACTAGTATTATTATTACTAGCATTGGAATTAGTACTCTGATCATTATCAGTATAAATTACTACGCGTTTGCCTGTTCTTGAACGAATTTCAGGATCTTCCGTCGATTCTTCTTCATTTTCTTCTTCCTCTTCTTCCAAATCCTCTGTCAATTTGTATGACCACCGAGAAACCCTTTTACTGATTTCTTCTATTCCAATAGATTTCTTTCTAATTGTTGTTAGATCATTTGGATCAGTTGTAATTACATCGAATACAAATTTCAAAGATTTTGCTTGACTTTCTGCATCCATTCTTCGTGCACGTTCAAAAGAAAATTCATCAATTGGATTTAGGGGATTCTCAATCGAATTCAATAATAATTCCTCGCCAAAAGAGTCGAACGCGTTCTTTTTATGTTCAAATTCTCGAGAATCATTATGAAATAGACCATGAATCTTATTTATCCAAAAAATTTCTACGGAATTTGCTGTCGAAGTTATTAAATCATTCGTGATTGTACGCGGCGAATCGAATTTTTTGATTGTTCCTCGATAGGGTCCGTTCAAAAAAGGATCATACATTTGGGGTAAGTATTCTTGTTCATTCTCATCATTGCATAATCTGGTCCTTTTTTCTAGCATATCTAAAGCAAGAGATACCTTCTCTTTTTCTATAATTTTTATTCGACTTATCAATTCATTGTTCAAATTGTATTTTTTTTGTTCATTGGTATAAACCCAATAATTACACAAGTCGTCGTGCGATAGTTTTTCTGTCCTGTACAAATAAATTTTCCGTTCTATCATTTCTGAAAAAGTTGATAAACTGGGTGGATATGTAAAAGATATTATTTTTTTTCCATCACTTGGGCATGTAGAAAAAAAATATTGTGACATTTCATTTCGTACAGCATTTTCAAATCGATCATTTTTTATATATCTCAATGGGCGATTCCATCGTTTATAATCAAAAAGAAAAGTTACAATAGGTTTTTCAAACCAGAAATAAGCTTTTTCATTTTTCTCTTCTTTAAGTTTTCCCAATTCCCAATTATCTTGATGGGTATCAAGATAAGAATCTTCGTAAACTGGGCTATCTTTGTCTTCTTCGGCAGATCCCTCTTGTTCCTGTTTAGTCTTCTTCGTTTCGTAAGTTGTTTCTACATCGCTTTCTTCCTTTCTTTCT